GTTGCAACGGATATGGAATAGAAAGTTTGAAACTTCTTAACCACTTCATTTGAACTTGATTCAATCGTACCCGAAGATATGAAGCTAAGAACCAAAATCCGGAATCTCTTCTTTGTGATGATAATGCCAAACAAAATATCAAGTTGGCTCATTTGTGTTTATGTTGATCATTACAGGCCTCTTGAATCTTCTCTTCCCCTATTATTTTTTTTTTATTTGTTGTTTGTGCGTAATGCGGATTTACTATATGTTTTGTTTACTATTGATAGGAATTATCTTGTTGAGACCCTATGAATCAATTGAAACCTCAGATTCATACTATAACCACGATGATTCAATAAAGCCTCCAAGCTAAACCCAAAGGTTCTCTGAGTAAGAACCGTTTGATCATCACTTATTTAATGAATGGATGGAAGGAATGACTAAAAATTTATAGAAACATTTGTCCTTCGGTCAAAATAAGAAGAATTCTGAAGGAAAGGGAAGAAAAATCGTTCGATTTATGAAATACCTCTTTGTTTGAAAATTTTTTGGAGTCCGGTCACGAGGTCTGAATAATAGGTATGAATCATAGTTCAAATATTTCTTTCTTGATCTATTCCATATATTCCGTGCTCCGGATACTAGAATGAATATCCGACGTAGAACCATCTCTATCGAGATGACAGACCTATTCTCTGTACTATCAATAGGATCAATTATAACAAGTCACACACTCATATTCCGGAAATACCGAAACGAAGGAATTCCACGGTCGAACTACCAGAATGATCTAGAAATCCTCGTCCTAATCATTTTTGATTGAAAAGCTAGGACTTCATTGTTCTTATGGACCTAACTAACTCATGGAAATTCCATCCAGTAAAACCGAAGAATTATAAATCTCCAAAATAATAGATAGGAATATGGCAAATAGAGCCATTGCGACCCCCATGAAGGGGGTCGTTCCCCATCCAGGAGCCACTTTACCATATTCCGAATTCAATGGTTTCAATAAATCCCCTGTAATAGTTCGTCTTGGACCAGATCTAGAACTACCCTCAACGGTTTGTGTAGCCATAAATCCTATTGCCTTGATTGAGAGCTGTTGACTTTGTATACTTTTTCATTTTAAATAAATGATCTTATCATAGCGTAGATCCATAGCGGTCTTGAAATTATCTAATAATGGAAACAGCAACCCTAGTCGCCATCTTCATATCTGGTTCACTTGTAAGCTTTACTGGGTACGCCTTATATACCGCTTTTGGGCAACCCTCTCAACAACTAAGAGATCCTTTCGAGGAACACGGGGACTAGTTAAAATAATGAACCTCCCATATTGGGGGGCTCATTACTTCAATTGAGATAATGAAAAATCATTTCATCTTTTTAGTCGGAACCTTAGGCGGTTCGCGAAAAAAAATAGCGAAAAAAAGGATTCCTAAAGTCGAGACTAACAGGAATGTATAAACCAATGCTTCCATAGATTTGATCGCGGTTTACAATTATAGCTTCCGCACCTGTTCATTTCATTTGGGATCATTTCCCGGATAAAGAAAAGGCAAGAGTCAAAACAAAAAAAGGCAATGATGAAAATCAAGATTTCTCCAGTACCGTATATCAAATAAATAAAAAAAATCCAATGGAGGCGAAAGAAAGATAGCAGAGCAATGTTGTATCAGATTACTTGTCTCCTTGTAGTTGGATCTCCAATTTTTTGGAATGCCCCAAATTCCACCTGAACATCCAAATCAGGATCAATACCAGCAAAAACATCTCTGAACAAAGTTCTAGCGCCATGCCAAATGTGCCCGAAAAAGAAGAGCAAAGCAAACGTAGCATGTCCAAAAGTGAACCAACCCCTTGGACTGCTACGAAAAACACCATCGGATTTCAAAGTAGCACGGTCTAATTCAAAAATTTCACCCAATTGGGCACGTCTAGCATATTTTTTCACAGTAGCAGCATCGCTATAACTGATTCCATTGAGTTCGCCACCATAGAACTCAACAGTTACACCTACCTGTTCAACACTATACTTCGATTCTGCCCTTCTAAAAGGCACATCGGCTCTTACAATTCCGTCTCCGTCTACCAAAACTACTGGAAATGTTTCAAAAAAAGTAGGCATACGACGTACAAAAAGCTCATGTCCTTCTTTATCTCTAAAGATGGGGTGTCCTAACCATCCAACAGCTATTCCATCCCCGTTGTCCATCGAGCCCGCTCTGAATAATCCCCCTTTCGCCGGATTATTACCAATGTAATCATAAAAAGCTAATTTTTCGGGAATTTTAGACCAAGCTTCCGACAAACTCAGATTTTCGGCTAGCCCGGCGCCAACCCTTCGATATATTTCTTGCTGGAAGTATCCCTGATCCCACTGATAACGAGTGGGACCAAATAATTCGACGGGGGTAGTTGCTGAACCATACCACATAGTTCCTGCAACAACGAAAGCTGCAAAAAAGACAGCAGCGATACTGCTGGAAAGTACAGTTTCAATATTTCCCATGCG